GATTCATACTAGAACCACGATGATTCAATAAAGCTCCCAAGCTAAGCCCAAAGGTTCTCTGAGTAAGAACCTGTGGATCATCACTTAGTCAATGAATAGATGTAATGACTAAAAATCCTTTGGTTGATAATTATAACCCTTAGAAATTTTTTTGAGTCCGGTCGCGAGGTCTAAATAGTAGGTATGAATCATAGTTCAAATTTTTCTTGATCTATGGATTCCGTGCTCCAGATATTAGAATAAATATCCGACGGGGTAGAACCATCTCTGTCGAGATGACAGACCCATTCTCTGTACTATCAATAGGATCAATTATAACAAGTCACACACTCATATTCCGGAAATACCGAAACAAAGAAATTCCGCGGTCGAACTACCAGAATGCCCTATAAAAATCCTAAGTAATTCCTTAAAAGCCAGGACTTCATGATTCTTATGGACCTAATTCATTGAAATCCCGTCCAGTAAAACGGAAGAATTATAAATCTCTAAAATAATACATAGGAATACCGCAAATAAAGCCATTGCGACACCCATCAAAGGGGTAGTTCCCCATCCAGGAGCTACTTTACCATATTCCGAATTCAACGGTTTCAATAAAGCTCCTACATTTGTTCGTCTTGGACCAGATCTAGAACTACCCTCAACGGTTTGTGTAGCCATAAATACTCTTGCATTGGTTGAGATCTGTTGACTTTGTATACCATTCCGTTGTAAATAAACGATCTTATCATAGATCCATTGTGGTCTTGAAATTATATATATAATAATGGAAACAGCAACCCTAGTCGCCATCTTTATATCTGGTTCACTTGTAAGTTTTACCGGGTACGCCTTATATACCGCTTTTGGGCAACCCTCTCAACAACTAAGAGATCCATTCGAGGAACACGGGGACTAGTTGAAGTAATGTAATGAGCCTCCCTATAGGGAGGCTCATTACATTACTTCAATTGAGATAATGAAAAATTATTTTTTAGTCGGAACCTTAGGTGGTTCTCGAAAAAAGATAGCGAAAAAAATAATCCCTAGAGTCGAGACTAAGAGGAATGTATAAACCAATGCTTCCATAGATTCGATCGTGGTTTACAATTATAGCTTCCACACCTGTTCATTTGGGATCAGCTCCCAGATAAAATAAAGAAAGTACAAGAATAAAAGAAAAAACGGTGATTCAAATCAAGATTTCTCCAGTACCTTATGTTATGTTAAATCACAAAAAGAAAAGAAAAAAGGATAGAGGGGGTCGAACGAAACCAGAGCAATGTTGTCTCAGACTACCTGTCTCCTTGTAGTTGGATCTCCAAGTTTTTGGAATGCCCCAAATTCCACTTGAGAATCCAAATCTGGGTCAATACCAGCAAAAACATCTCTGAACAAAGTTCTAGCACCATGCCAAATGTGTCCGAAAAAAAAGAGCAAAGCAAATGAGGCATGCCCAAAAGTGAACCAGCCCCTTGGACTGCTACGAAAAACACCATCGGATTTCAAAGTAGCACGATCTAATTCAAAAATCTCGCCTAATTGAGCACGTCTAGCGTATTTTTTCACAGTAGCAGGATCGCTATAACTGACTCCATTCAGTTCACCGCCATAGAACTCAACAGTTACACCTACCTGTTCGACACTATACTTGGATTCCGCTCTTCTAAAAGGAACATCGGCTCTCACAATCCCGTCTCCGTCTACCAAAACTACCGGAAATGTTTCAAAAAAAGTAGGCATGCGACGTACAAAAAGCTCATGGCTTTCCTTATCTCTAAAGATAGGATGTCCTAACCACCCAACGGCTATTCCATCCCCGCTGTCCATTGAACCCGCTCGGAATAATCCCCCCTTTGCTGGATTATTCCCGATGTAATCATAAAAAGCCAATTTTTCGGGAATTTTAGACCAAGCTTCTGATACACTCTGATTTTCGGCTAGCCCGGCGCTAACCCTGCGATATATTTCTTGCTGGAAATATCCTTGGTCCCATTGATAACGAGTAGGACCAAATAATTCGATTGGGGTTGTTGCTGAACCATACCACATAGTTCCGGCAACAACGAAAGCTGCAAAAAAGACAGCAGCGATACTACTGGAAAGGACAGTTTCAATATTACCCATACGTAATCCTTTGTATAGACGTTGAGGCGGGCGGACACTAAGATGGAAGAGGCCCGCTAATATGCCTAAGGTACCTGCTGCAATATGATGAGAGGCTATTCCTCCCGGAACAAAAGGATCAAAACCTTCTACACCCCACGCGGGATTTACAGATTGTACTTTTCCAGTCAATCCATAAGGATCGGACACCCATATTCCAGGACCATACAAGCCTGTTACATGAAATGCGCCAAACCCAAAGCAAGCGACCCCTGAGAGAAATAAATGAATTCCAAAGATCTTGGGCAAATCCAAAGAGGGTTTTCCTGTACGTTCATCACAGAAAATTTCTAGATCCCAATATACCCAATGCCAGATAGCTGCCAAGAAGCACAAGCCAGAAAACAAAATATGTGCCCCGGCCACACCTTCGTAACTCCAAATACCCGGATTCGTTATAGTCCCTCCTGTGATACTCCAACCGCCCCAGGAATTCGTTATTCCTAAACGAGTCATGAAAGGTATAACGAACATACCTTGTCTCCACATTGGATCAAGAACTGGGTCAGAGGGATCAAAAACGGCTAATTCGTATAGAGCCATTGAACCGGCCCAACCAGAAACTAGAGCTGTATGCATTATATGGACAGAAAGTAACCGACCGGGATCATTCAATACAACGGTATGAACACGATACCAAGGCAAACCCATGGAAATACCCCTTTATCAAAGAAAAATATATACTATGTTACTTTATCGCATTGGAAAAGACTCTGCTTATACTATGGACTTCTCCTTTTCAATGGATTATCTCGGAGCAAGGGTGCATTTATATTGCATTCCATTGGTAATAACAGAACAATTCTGTTCGTAGGAACAAGGAGAAGCAAATCTATTCTATACCCGATAAGTACCAATACGCAATGGGGGATGGGTCCCATTTTATATGAGTGAATTATGGATACTTGTTCATCATTTGAACATCCCAGCTCATTCATAATAATTTTTTATGCATTCCGTCTTCTTCGATTAACTTTCCAATCTATGGATAAAACCCGAAAACATAAATATTAAATATTATGAAAAAAAGAAAACCCATTGTTACGTTTCCACATTAAAGTGAAATTTTAGTACTTAAAACCCTTTTTCTTTCATTTAATGCCTATTGGTGTTCCAAAAGTACCTTTTCGGATTCCTGGAGAGGAAGATTCGGTTTGGGTTGACGTATAGTGCGACTTGTCAGACATATTGGGTCATATGGTATTTCCCCGTTTTCTCCCCCGATCGAGATATCCTCTGTTTCACCCAAGAAAGATTGATTGAACCATCAATAATTTGAAGCGTGAAGTGCAATTAGAGCAATTTATGTGGGGGATCAATATTAATTTTTCAATTAGAAGAATTTATGGTTGGCTTGGTTGGACCAATAAAATGAAGTATCCAGGCTCCGTTCAAAAAACCCAATTGGTAAAATATGTATGATTACCTTTTGTATCATAAAGAATTCCTATATTATACCAGCGACCTCAAACCGCCAATCAATCGCTGGAGTCATTATACTATTCCAGTGATTGGTGGAAGCGGAAGACAATAAAATGAATAAAAATAAGTAGTAGCAAACAAAAGAAGCGGTATTGGGATCATTTGTCCTATATGTGCAAATAGAGGTCGGGTAAATCTTTCCCCGGAGTAGAGCATAAACCTAAACGAATTGAATAGGCCCATTCCGGAACAAGAAAATTTTATCGTAATTTTAATTGAATTTCGACGAAACAATATATCAATGAGGGTAAATTTAGTGAATTCGCTTTTAGGGGTAAGTGAGTAAAAACCCTGCTTTCTTGAAAAATAGAAGAAAAAGTCCCTTCATTAGGAGTTAGAAAAATCCTCCTATGAAAAAAGGGGAAAATAAAGGGGGCTGGAATCGACACATTGATTCTTTTTTTGAACCGTATGCATCTAAAGGTGCGTGTACGGTCCCTAAGGGATACAATTTTGTCCTAATCAACCGACTTTATCGAGAAAGAATACTTTTTTTAGGCCAACAAGTTGATAGCGAAATCGCAAATCAACTTATGGGTCTCATGATATATCTCACTATAGAGGATGATACCAAAGATGTTTATTTATTTATAAACTCCCCCGGTGGGTGGGTAACACCCGGAATAGCTATGTACGATACTATGCAATTTGTGCAACCAGATGTGCATACAATATGCATGGGATTAGCCGCTTCAATGGGGTCTTTCGTCCTCGTCGGAGGAGAAATTACCAAACGTCTAGCATTCCCTCACGCTTGGCGCCAATGAGTTTTTTATTTGAGATAAAAAAGAAGACTATGCCTTCGCCAGATAAAATATGAATAATTAAGTAATAATAGCATGGCACTTCGAGTTCGATATGAGCAAACCATCATTGTTCTTTTATAACATGAGATTCCGTATCGAGAGAGTAGTATGAGACAAAAGGAATTTCTGATTTGATTTTATCTATCGGGGTTCGATTTCAGCGTCACAAACTTTTTTGTTTTCACATCACACATCAGAGGGCTCTTTCAAATATTTCTGTTACGAAAGAGTATTAAAATGAAAAACATACACCAGATTATCCTTTCCCTATTTGATCGGATCAAAAAGAAACTTTGGGATTGCTGAATTACAGACGAGATAAATATATAAAGCAACGGAACCATCATAGTATTTTTTAACTCTCCCGAAAGAAAGGGTGGTAAATGGACCATTTACCAATCTGGGTCTGCTAGATCCTCTACTTTAGGTAAAAGTGGATTCCATTCTAGAGCCGTATGCAACGCGCAAAAATGCCTGTACGGTTCTTCAATTCTATTTTTTCTTGTCTCTTTCGATCATGTGAGATAGAGGAAGCATTCATTATATTATATCATCAGGGTAATGATCCACCAACCTGCTAGCTCTTTTTACGAGGCACAAACAGGAGAATTTGTCCTGGAAGCGGAAGAACTGCTGAAACTTCGCGAAACCATCACAAGGGTTTATGTACAAAGAACGGGCAATCCATTATGGGTTGTCTCCGAAGACATGGAAAGAGACGTTTTTATGTCAGCAACAGAAGCCCAAGCTCATGGAATTGTTGATCTTGTAGCGGTCGAAAATACGGGGGACTTCACGTAAATCTGCGATTCCATTCCATTTCGAACCATAATTCAATGAGCTGTGTTATTTCATATTTTATTTTCTTACCGAGGTAAAAAGTGGTAGTGGTAAAATATTAAATAAAACGAGAGGAATTCATAATCATCCGGTTAGGGTCGATCTAAACCAGCCTATTCTGTATATGATCCAGCATGCCAACTATTAAACAACTTATTAGAAACACAAGACAGCCAATCAGAAATGTCACAAAATCCCCCGCCCTTCGGGGATGTCCTCAGCGTCGAGGAACATGTACTAGGGTGTATGTGCGACTCGTTCAGATCATGAACTGGAGAAAGTATACCTTTTTTGACAGTATCAATGATCGGTACCAATGAATAGGAATGGAAAAACCCCATATCACTATCGAAAAAGGACCTCTATTGTGTATGAAATTTATGGTTTCCTTTGGTATAAATCCAATCATCTCAACTGGAGATGAGAAGCAACTCCCCATTGGTAGCAAATGGTTATCCATTAAGCGGGGGAATGGAATGGTATTTAAGAAGCAGAAAAATTATGCTCCCATTCTTGCAAAAACGGACTAACAGGGTCAGCTACCTAACCAACCTTCATAATGAAATGCCGTTACTGTATGAGTAGATCTAGTAGTGAAAAGACCTATTACTGGATGATTCATGGGTAGAGCCAAAGAGTGTGAACTGTACAAGTTACTAAATAGGTAAGAGGCTCCGGTGTATAGAAAGGACCTCACCGTTTAAACAGTAACCATAGAAACGATGGAACCCACAATTTATCTTTTTTATTTACTTTTTTTTGATACCGAGTATCAATACAATTTCTTATTTCGAGGTGAAATGAAATGCCTCAAAAAAATCGTGGTTGGGAAGGTCATAGTAGCAAAAGCCATTGGAATTTTTATTTTATACACCGGAAGAATCAGTTTTGTTATTAATAGACCAGGGGGGTAAAAGAATGACTGAAAGAAAAGAAATCAATTAGTTATTCATCAAAGTTTCATTTGATTCAATGACCAGAATTAAACGAGGATATATAGCTCGGAGACGTAGAACAAAAATTCGTTTATTTGCATCAACCTTTCGAGGGGCGCATTCAAGACTTACTCGAACTATGACTCAACAGAAAATGAGAGCTTTAGTTTCGGCTCATCGGGATAGGGGCAGGCAGAAGAGAGATTTTCGTCGTTTGTGGATCACTCGTATAAATGCAGTAATTCGTGAGAATAAGATATCCTATAGTTATAGTCGATTAATACACGATCTGCACAAGGGGCAGTTACTTCTTAATCGTAAAATACTTGCACAAATAGCTATATCAAATAGGAATTGTCTTTACATGATTTCCAATGAGATCATTAAATAAGGGGATTGTAAGGAATCCACCAGAATGATCTAAACGGAGTTGGAGTTCCCCGGAGAATGAACTCCGGGAGGGTAGGGTATTACTCTAATAAAGTAGTAAAACGAAACTAACACGTTTCCATAATAATAATAAAGGACTTTATCTTTTTCTTCCCCGATTCTTTTTTTCTTATGACATGACAATACAATCTATATTCTCGAATGTTTGAACAAAACACCAACCAGAGTTGGGGTTCGGGTTGGAATTTTTATTCCATTGAGGCATGGGCCCATTTATTTCTGGTTCTAGGACCAGTCGTTCTAGGGGTCGACTCGGTTCTCTCAAATTGTTTCTCATTATTAAGAAAAGGTAACGAAGATAAAATACGGGCTTGTTTTATAGCAATAGTAATTAATCGTTGTTGTTTCAAGGTTAATCTATTCACTCGTCTAGATAATATTTTTCCTTGTTCACTAATAAATCGACTAATTAAACTCATGTTTCTATAATCAATTCGATCCCCCGATCCAATTGGGGGCAAACGCCTACGAAAAGATCGCTTGGATTTAAGAAAAGGTCGCTTGGATTTTTCCATTGTTTATTCCTTATCCCGAAAATACTATTTCTGAATTCGAATTCGTTTTTGATCCGACTGAAATAGGATTTGATTTTTTTCTATATATTATATGTAATTTATTCTTGTTACTTCGAAGGGTAGCACACACACCCTCTCCCTCTGGTTTGGTCTATTTCTTTATCTCCCCATGAATTGTATGTTTGCAACAATAGGGACAGAATTTTCTCAATTCCAATCGACTAGGCGTATTGTGTCGATTCTTTTGAGTAATATATCTGGAAACGCCCGATGATTCCTTATTAACACGGTTTCGGATACAACTGGTACATTCCAAAATAACTCTTACTCTAAAATATTTACCCTTGGCCATGAACCTCCCTTGAATTTTGGATTTACCCAACTCTTTTATTTTCGACCCGAAATCAAATTTAGAAGGATTTTGTTGCAATCAATAGAGTAATATAAAGAATAAGTAATACAACAATTTCTAACTATCAATTATTTTTAATCCTAGTCCATACAGAAATATCTTGTATGATTTCTTTGGTTTCCCTAGATCCCATTTATTTATATTTTCTTAGGCCCTTCGAGTCTAACCCAAGTTTCACTGAGATTGAATCAACTTTTCTTTTTTCTTTTTCTGTCCTTCTATATTGGGAAAAAAGAATAAAACAAAGAGAGGAAGAAGGATTAGTCACAGATAATTTATTATCTCACTAATCTTCTTCGTCCCTTCCCATGTCAATAACTAGAATGAAAAAAACGGGAATGTCAACGCATCTGGGAATAAATGATTGATCTCTATCAATAGCCCTGCTAAAGACCCGAACCATAGAGTACTTAGCACAGGTGCCACAGAGAGATATGTTTTTATATCTCGCATTGAAAACTCTCCTTCTTTTTTGTAATACATATATGATCAGATGCATATGTAGTTAAGGATCACTTGTATTAGTACGTGAAATCCCTAACAAAAATGGATATATACAACGACCCGGTAGATAAGATTTCCCTTTATTTAAAACAGAAAAAGACGCTCCCCTCTTCCTGAGTATTACCGACAAATATTCATTTCTCTATCCGACGGATTTCATATGTAAATAACTCTTTTATTATATGTTATATGAGACCAAAAAGAACAAATTGCAGGCGAAATTGTTTATTATATGGGGGAAAGAATGATGTGGAAAACAAGACAGGGATTCTCTACAATGACACTGTATACCAATTGAAAGGGATGTAGCGCAGCTTGGTAGCGCGTTTGTTTTGGGTACAAAATGTCACGGGTTCAAATCCTGTCATCCCTATCTATTACTTTTCCCGTGGACAGCGATTGAGATCGATCCTAATTGTACATACATTATGATACTATATACATGCAAAGTGTATTGGGCCTACAAAAGGAATAATTTTTTATGGTCTTATCTATTGTGATAAGAAGGCGCTCTTAGTTCAGTTCGGTAGAACGTGGGTCTCCAAAACCCGATGTCGTAGGTTCAAATCCTACAGAGCGTGATTCTGTTCTCGAATTACAATGAAAAAACTCCACCAAATTAAACAGCAACCTTAATTTGACCTCCTGTGAATTAAAAAAGGAGGAGGTCAATCAAAAACGAGATGTTACTTAATCAAAGGTCCAACTGATCACCGCGTCTGTATTGTAAATATGCAGTTACGAATAATCCAGCCAAAGTAATAGGAATTAGACCTAACACGATTCCAAATAGTAAAACTTCAATCATTTCGGTTTGTTTGAAAGGGGAAAAAGAGAGGTAATATCTATTCTTAAATATTAATCCGAATCGATAATAAATCTCAATGATCAAGAATTGACACTTGACGCGAGAAGTAATTATAAAATACCTAGAATCTCACAGAAAATTTTATTTTTATGAATTGTTCAGTCAATTCATTTCAAATAAGTCGTATCTTGCTCAGACCAATAAAAAGAGCAGAGGTTATAGTTGAAGCCGCCAGTAGAAAACCGAAATAACTAGTTAGAGTAAGCATAAAGGATCTAAATAAGATACGTTCTTTTTATACATATGATGATAAAGCATTTACCTAAGTTTAAATTTTTCAAAAAGAAAAGGATACAAAAAATATCAACTGATAAAATCTGCTCCAATTAAAAGTTTTTGATTCATCAATCATTATAGATGGGACTAACAAAGATAGGGTGACAGAAGTAGAAAAAAGATTGATCTAGTGATCCATTATCTGTAACATCTACCAATTCCGTCATTTTGAATCAACGGATTAGTTGAGCAATTATTGAGTAAAGTAAAAAGAAAAAACTTTGTAGCGGAATTTAATTCATTTCATAAAGGAAACTTTCTTTGAATCATTATGGAATCAAATTGAAAATCTTTTCCATTTTGATCATTTCTTTTTCAATTATATATAATCCAGTTTCCTTTTTGGAGCAAAGGACCTTATAACAACACCTTTAACCTCATAAAATAAAGTAGTAGGTTCTTTAATTGTACATAATATCTCAAATGCTAAGAAAAAAGTATCGCACGATAGCTCGACGAAATAAGAGCTTTATTTCGGGACAACTCAATTCTAAGACTAGTCATTCTATTATCTTTTCCTTTTAGGTTATACATATGGCCTTTCCTTCCATATTAGGGAATCCCTCTCTTGTATCTAGGTCAAGAAGGAAAAGCACCTTTGGCTGTAATATGACAATGGTTGCATCACAAATATTTATTTTTTTCTTCCCCTTTTTTCTTTGATCGAATACTATGCTACCCCTATTATTGTACTACTAACCCATTCCTTGAACTGAAAGGATTCGAACAAAAACCCATTATATACATATACAACCAAGAAAATG